TTTTTTGTTTTTCTTTTTTTACTTCTATAGTGAAGATAGTCGCACGTAATGACAGATCACGGCCATATTATTAAAAGCTTGTGGTAAGAATGGATTTCGTTCTAGTGCTCGAAAATAATATTCCAAAGCTTTCGTATGTTCTCCATTACTTGTATGGATAAGACCTATATTATAGAGTATATAACTTCGATCATAAGGATCAATTTCTAGTCGCATAGCTTCATAATAATTCTGTAAAGCTTCTGCATAATTTCCTTCGGATTGAGCTGACATCCGTTACGGTCGCCATTCAATTAAAAGAATCTCCGTTCCAAAACCGTACGTGAGATTTTCACCTCATACGGCTCCTCCCTTATGTACATAAGGAGAATATACATGAAATCAAAAAGATGAAAATATTCTCATTATGGACTGAGCAGGGCTAGTGTTTTTACAAGAAATCTCTAGCCAACCTTCCTGCAAGAGATCTTTTCTTAATATCAAGGGTGTTGAGACTAGATAACTAGATAGAAATGAGAACTCGAGCAATTTCTTTGTTTTCAACGCCTCCTAATTTCCAGGAATTAGTCACTTCAAACAACCTTCGATGGTTATATTGGTATCCAAAGTACGAACGAGATGGATGTTTGTTGTCCCAACCATTCTTTTAGTCCCGAGCCCAATAAGGAAAGGGGTCATTTCTAACAAGGTTTTCGTGTTGTTGATTCCTAGGTGTAGTGCTTCTTCCCTTATGCTGTCCGTTGGTACTAGTGTAGTGGAGTAGGATTGCCCCATAATACAGAACCTCTAGATATAACCTTTCGCTCAATACTAGAATCTAAGATTGAAACATAGCATCTGAGGTTGCATTAATCGAGGATACACGACAGAAGGAATTGTTCTATTTCCAAACTTCACCTTCAACAAGCGTAGATTTATTTCAAAAATTTTTCCGAATCACATGTCTTTCTCGTAAGACCAAGAGAAAAAAAAGAATCAAATCACACCATCTCTGTAATAGGTAAATGCCTCCTTTTCTCCTGAAGTTGTCGGAATTATTTGCAATAAGATATTGGCTACAATTGAAAAGGTCTTATCAATAAAATTTCCATTTATCCGCGATCTAGGCATAGCTAGCAATCCATTTTATAATTCTTCTCATTCCCTCTCGGGGGAAAATGATCCCACAAAGAAAAGAATTGTACAGTACGAAATAACATAAAAATAGATTGATTTGAAAAAAAAAGATTATGGGCTTTTTATTCCAATTGTTCCTTTTTTATAGGAATCAATAAGAAAAGGTCCAACCCGGTTCGATTTCATCCTAATGTAGTAGTATACCAACGAAGCGAACTATTCCGATTTCGTTGAAGTTACAGATTCAAATAACTCGAGAAATTTGTATTGAATTATGATACAAAGAGGAAAAAATCATTCTATGATGAAAATAGAATAACCACCTCTTTTTTATGTTATGTACATAGCAGGTATACAATCCACTATACAAAATGTTTTATCAATCTAGAATAGAGGGGTGAGGGAAGGGGTTTGTTGTTGAGAATTCTAAAGTCGGAAAGAAATTTGAGAATTTGTAAGGTATGGAATCGTAGTCTATATAGAATTATGATAGAAAGGTATCCATTAACCCTAGTCTAAAAAATCTAGACCTATTAATCAGTTGATTCGTTCTAATTCATTGATTTAATGGATTCGAATCGAATTTCTAGTAGGAGTCGTTTTTGCAAACACAAACCCCTTTTCATTTTCAAAATTACAAATAAAAAAATTTCGTAAAAAATAATTGTCTTGAGGCCTCGAAAGATCTTTCTTTACTTTGATGAAAAATTTTCTATTTTTATTTATAATATTTTGTAATATATAGTTCAAATATATAGTTAAAATGGATTGGTCATACTTATCCAATCCAATAATCTAGAATGAAATATGAAGAACTCACTATTCACTTGGTTTTTGATTCATAATCATTATGTAGGAGAGATGGCCGAGCGGTTCAAGGCGTAGCATTGGAACTGCTATGTAGGCTTTTGTTTACCGAGGGTTCGAATCCCTCTCTTTCCGCACCTTCACTTAATAGATCCATTTTATTATTTATTAAAAATACCGGATCAAATAGCAATGGAGACCTTTATTCCACCAGTTAAACCTTTCATTGATATAGATTCTCTATTCCTAATTCCGCGACTAGGAAGAATACCGGAAAGAATATGAAAATAGCCCCTCGGGCTATGATACATAAATGAGATAAAATCAGAATCAAACCCGTATTTTTCTTACTTAACCTTAGGTTAATTTAATTTGATAAAAGGGAAGAAAATTGCCCAAACCTCTGCTATTTTATTTGAGTTTAGGTTTAATTAAGTTTGACGAGAATAATACTCTACGACTAGCAATTCATTTATTTTCAAACTGACCCATTTACTATCTATTATTTGATTGACCAGTCCTTTATATTGGACTGGGTGAAGAGTCAAATGATTTGGCACTTCCGCCTGAGGAGAAA